GTTTATTGTAGCTTAAAATTAAAGCATGGCACTGAAGCCGCCAAAACGGCGCAAGCCCAAAAACAAAGTCTTGGTCCTGAACCCCCCATTACCCCCCTCCAAAACTATACATGCAAGCCTCAACACAACAGTGAGTCGCCCACACCCAAAACAAGTGGAGCAGGCATCAGATCTTAGAAAACCTAATCAAAAACGCCACGTAACACCACACCTACACAGGAAACCCAGCAGTAACTAAAATTAGGCAATGAGTGAAAACTCGACCTAGTTATGGAGAAGAAAGCCGGTAAAACTCGTGCCAGCTACCGCGGTTATACGAGAGGCTTAAGATAATGCCAGACGGCGAAAAGATGGTCAGAGAAAGTCAAAAAATTAAGGATGAAACCGAACTAGCCGTCTAACGCCAAAACCAAAAGGAACCCCCCCCCTTAACAAAAAGACAACTTCAACCACCAAAGCTAGGAAACAAACTAGGATTAGATACCCTACTATGCCCAGCCATACAAGGCAGCCTACAATCTGCCCGCCCGATTAGTACGAGCGAAAGCTTAAAACTCAAAGGACTTGACGGTGCCCCACATCAACCTAGAGGAGCCTGTTCCATAATCGATAACCCACGCTCAACCCAACCGTCTCTAGCCAATCAGTCTATATACCGCCGTCGCCAGCTCACCTTGCAAGAGCCAAAAAGTGAACACAACAGCCACCACCCTAAAACGACAGGTCAAAGCGTAGCAAATGAGGCGGAGTAAAATGGGCTACACTCTCTACAACAGAGCACGAAAGAATGGCATGAAAAACCACCCGAAGCCGGATTTAGCAGTAAGTTAAACAAGCCTGTTTACCTGAACAAAGCCCTGGGGCGCGCACACACCGCCCGTCACCCCCATCCCAAACAATCACAAGCCTACATAAACCAAAACCACACTAAAGATGGGGTAAGTCGTAACATGGTAAGCGTACTGGAAAGTGCGCTTGAACATCAAAAAGTAGCTTAAAACAAAGCATCCGGCTTACACCCAGAAGATATCACCACCAATCTTTTTGAGCCGAAAATCTAGTTTACCCACCCCCCCCACCAACCACCACTCACCCAAACCAAAACATTTGACACGACAAGTAGACGAGATCGAACATCCACCAAAACACGATAGAAATAGTACCGCAAGGGAAAGATGAAATATGCACTCAAGCCCAAAAAAGCAAAGACAAAACCTTGTACCTTTCGCATCATGGTTTAGCAAGACACCCACCCGACAAAACGATATACCAGCCGGAAACCCCGAAACCAAGTGAGCTACCCTCGAGCAGCTAAATTGAGCCCATCCCCCTCTGTAGCAAAAGAGCGGAGAGACTTGAAGGTAGAAGTGAAAAGCCTATCGAACTTGGCAATAGCTGGCTGCTCAAAACGAATTTAAGTTCAACCCTAGCCCCATACACCCTTCCTTCGTTAAGTGACTAGGAAAACTCATTAGAGGAACAGCCCTAATGAAACGGGGTACAACCCGAACCTGAAAGAAATCAAATCAACCACAACCCGTAGGCCCTAGAGCAGCCCCCACAAAAAATAGCGTCAAAGCATCACCCATTTAAATCCCAAAAAATTTCAACACCTTCAGCACACCACCGAGCAACACTATTTATATAGCAAAACTAATGCTAAAACTACTAACAAGAACCACTTCTCAAGACACACCCACCAGTCAAAACCACCAGACAGCTATCAGATATGGGGCAACCCAACCTACACCAGCCCCACCCCCACTGTGACCCCAACACAGGCGTGTCCACTCAATGAAAGATGAAAAGCAAGAAAAGGAACTCGGCAACCACTGACTTCAACTGTTTACCAAAAACATAGCCTTTAGCCCAAAACAAGTATTAAAGGTGACGCCTGCCCAGTGAGAGGAGAACCCCCCTTAAACGGCCGCGGTACCCTAACCGTGCAAAGGTAGCATAATCACTTGTCCACTAATTATGGACTAGAATGAAAGGCCACATGAAAGTCAAACTGTCTCTTTTAGCCCATCAGTGAAACTGATCTTACAGTCCAAAAGCTGTAATAAATCTATAAGACGAGAAGACCCTGTGAAACTTCAAGAAACCCCACACACTCAAAACTCGGGGGTACTTTCGGTTGGGGCAACCTCGGAAATAAACCAAACTTCCAAATAAGAATGGCCTAATAAGCCAACTCACCCAGGCCAACACGCCTCACACATGACCCAGTAAAACTGATAAATGAACCAAGCTACTCCAGGGATAACAGCGCCATCTTCTTCAAGAGCCCATATCAAAAAGAAGGTTTACGACCTCGATGTTGGATCAGGACACCCAAGTGGCGCAGCCACTACTAAAGGTTCGTTTGTTCAACGATTAACAGTCCTACGTGATCTGAGTTCAGACCGGAGCAATCCAGGTCGGTTTCTATCTATAGCCAAAGCCCCCTCTAGTACGAAAGGACCGAGAAGGCGGAGCCCATGCCTAAGGTAAGCCCCCATCAACTAAAAAGACCAAACACTCAACTTTGAAACACAAAACAACAAGTCTAGATCAGACATATTGAGGTGGCAGAGACTGGACATGCACAGGGGTTAAAACCCTGACACAGGTGTTCAACCCACCTCCCCAATAATAAAAACCACTGTAGAACTCATCATTAGCCCACTCCTGTATATCCTCCCAATCCTAATCGCCGTAGCCTTCCTCACCCTACTAGAACGAAAACTTCTAGGGTACATACAACTACGAAAAGGACCCAACGTAGTAGGACCCATAGGCTTACTCCAACCTATTATAGACGGCCTCAAACTACTAATCAAAGAACCCACTAAACCCACCAAAGCCTCCCCCATACTATTCATCTTCTCCCCAATCATAGCCCTAACACTAGCCATAACAATGTGGGCACCTCTCCCAATGCCAAAAACACTAGCCAACATAAACATAGCCCTACTATTCATTATAGCCGCCTCCAGCATAATAACCTACACAACCCTGTGATCAGGCTGATCATCAAACTCAAAATACTCACTAATAGGGGCCCTACGAGCAGTAGCCCAAACAATCTCCTACGAAGTGACACTAGGCATTACACTACTATCAACAGTACTATTCACCGGCAACTACTCACTGGAAACTTTCTCAGCATCACAAGAAAAAATATGAATACTCCTACCAACATGACCCTTAGCCATAATATGATTCATCTCCACCCTAGCAGAAACCAACCGGTCACCATTCGACCTAACAGAAGGAGAATCAGAACTAGTTTCTGGCTTCAACGTAGAATATGCCGCAGGACCATTCGCCCTCCTATTCCTAGCCGAATATACTAGCATCATAACCCTAAACACCATCTCAACAATCCTATTCCTTAACCCAGGATCAACAACTCACCCGGAACTAACAACTATCAACCTTATACTAAAAACCCTCATCCTATCAACCTTGTTCCTATGAATCCGAGCATCATATCCACGATTTCGATATGATCAACTAATACACCTAGTATGAAAACAATTCCTTCCAACCACCCTAGCACTATGCCTCCTACACATCTCCCTGCCAATCTCACTAGGTGGGACACCACCAACACACTAATCCACGGAAGCGTGCCTGAGAAAAGGACTACCTTGATAAAGTAAAAACAGAGCATTGAACCTCTCACTTCCTAGTAGAGTCAGCTAAGCAAGCTATTGGGCCCATACCCCAAAAATGTTATACACCAACCTCTACTACACACACCATGACCACAACCTCATGAACAATAATAACACTAAACATCACACTAGGAACCCTCTTAGCCGCAACAAGTCACCACTGAATACTAGCCTGAACAGGCCTAGAACTCAACACCCTCGCAATAATCCCCATAATCGCAAAACCCCATCACCCTCGAGCCACTGAAGCTGCAATCAAGTACTTTCTAACCCAAACAACAGCCTCCCTTATAATCCTATTCGCAATCCTAACAGGCGCCTCAGAAACTGGAACCTGAGAAATTAACCAAATATGCAACCAAACCACCTCTATTATCCTCACCACAGCCCTCCCACTAAAAATAGGAGCAGCCCCCTTCCACTTCTGACTCCCAGAAGTACTGCAAGGAGCATCCACCCTAACAAGCCTAACCATTCTCTCCTGACAAAAACTAGCCCCACTAGCCCTAATAGCAACCAACACAAACAACCTAAATCAAACAACACTCCTACTAATAGCCCTACTATCAATCCTCACCGGGGGAGCCCTTGGGATTAACCAAACAAACCTACAAAAACTCATAGCATACTCCTCAATCTCCCACATGGGCTGAATTATAGCAATCATTAAACCAGCCCCAAAAATCGCCGCAATCACCCTAACCATCTACATCATCATAATTATCCCAATCTTCAACACAATAAAAACTATAAACCTTAAATCAATCAAAAACCTAAACTCAACAAAACCTGCCCAAACAACACTCACGCTAAACCTTCTATCACTGGGAGGACTCCCCCCAACATCAGGATTTATCCCCAAACTCCTAATCCTAAACAACATAATCACCAACAACCTAACTCCCCTAGCAACCACTATAGCCATCCTATCACTATTAAGCCTATACTTCTACCTCCGAATAACCTACTTTATCCTAATAACAAACCCCCCAAAAACCTCAACCCTAACCAAAAAATGACGCTTACCACAACACAAAAATACCATAACCACAACACTAATTATAATACTATCAACCACACTACTCCCCCTCACCCCTATTCTAATATAGGAGCTTAGGTTATACACCCATTAAACCTGAGGCCTTCAAAGCCCCCAAAAAACAATTTTAGCTTCTGCTACACTAAAGAAGCAGGACTCGAACCCGCACCTGAAAGATCAAAACTTCCAGTACTACCTCATTGTACTACCCCTTACTAATAGAACTCGCGACAACTCATCACATCTCCTGCATGCAACACAGACACTTTAATTAAGCCAGAGTCCTCATCTAGATTGGCAGGCCTCGATCCCACAAAACACTAGTTAACAGCTAGCAGCCCAAACCAGCAGGCCTCAACCCACGAAAAGTCCAGGATGGCTCACCATCACTCTTAAACTTGCAATTTAACGTGCAACTAACACCGCCAGACTGATAGAAGGGAAACTCCCATATGTAGGACTACAATCTACCGCTTTCATCAGCCATTCTACCAGTGTACATCAACCGATGACTATTCTCAACTAACCATAAAGACATTGGCACCCTGTACTTCCTATTTGGAGCCTGAGCAGGCCTAGCTGGAATATCCATAAGTCTAATAATCCGCATAGAACTATGCCAACCAGGAGCTCTTCTAGGAAACGACCAAATTTATAACACCATTGTCACCGCCCACGCATTCATCATAATCTTCTTTATAGTCATACCCACAATAATTGGCGGATTCGGAAACTGACTTATCCCATTAATAATTGGAGCCCCAGACATAGCCTTTCCACGAATAAATAACATAAGCTTCTGACTACTGCCACCAGCACTTCTACTCCTACTCACCTCCTCATTCACCGAAGCCGGAGCAGGGACAGGATGAACAGTCTACCCACCACTATCAGGAAACCTAGCACACTCAGGTACCTCAGTTGACCTAGCCATCTTTTCCCTACACCTAGCAGGTGTCTCCTCCATCTTAGGAGCTATCAACTTTATCACCACCTGCCTAAGCATAAAACCAAAAAACATACCTCTATTCAAAATACCGCTGTTCGTCTGATCAGTATTCTCCACAGCCATCCTTCTCCTAATCGCACTCCCAGTCCTAGCAGCAGCCATCACAATGCTGCTAACAGACCGAAACCTTAACACCTCCTTCTTCGACCCATCAGGAGGAGGAGACCCAGTGCTATACCAACACCTATTCTGATTCTTTGGCCACCCAGAAGTCTACATCCTAATCCTTCCCGGATTTGGAATCATCTCACACGTAATTGCCCACTACGCAGGGAAAAAAGAACCATTTGGCCACGAAAGCATAGTCTGAGCAATAATCACAATCGCCATCCTAGGATTTGTAGTCTGAGCACACCACATATTCACAGTAGGAATAGACGTTGACACCCGCGCTTACTTCACCTCAGCAACCATAATCATTGCAGTCCCAACCGGAATTAAAGTTTTTAGCTGAACATCAACAATCTGCGGCGGCGAAATCAAATGAGACCCACCAATACTCTGAGCAATAGGATTTATCTTCCTATTTACCGTAGGGGGGCTAACCGGAATCATTCTAGCCAACTCCTCATTAGATATTATCCTCCACGACACCTACTTCGTAGTAGCCCACTTCCACTATGTACTCTCCATAGGAGCAGTCTTCGCAATTATAGGGGGCCTAACTCACTGATTCCCCCTATTTACAGGATTCTCACTCCACCCAACCATAGCAAAAGCCCAATTTTGAATTATATTCACAGGCGTAAACATCACCTTCTTTCCACAACACTTCCTCGGACTAGCAGGCATACCACGACGATACTCAGACTACCCAGACGCCTTCACCTTCTGAAATACAACCTCCTCCATCGGGTCAATAATCTCAACAACATCCGCTATCATATTCATCTGCATAATCTGAGAAGCCATAGCCTCAAAACGAACTATCAAAATCAATAACCAAACCAAAACAAGCACAGAATGACTCTACGGAAACCCAGCACTACACCACACATTCACAGAAGCAATCTTTATCCCAACCAAGGGGAGGCGGAATCAAACCACCACCTATTAATTTCAAATTAACCGCACCATCACCAATGCTTCCCCCTTTCACCCACGAGACCCTAGTAAACTTCAATATTACACAATCTTGTCAAGATTGAATAACGCGCCCCGTGAGTCTCCATGCCCACCCCAATACAACTGGAACTACAAGACGCCGGATCCCCCGTAATAGAAGAGCTCATTCACCTGCACGACCACGTTCTCCTAATCACCGCAACCGTAAGCTTATTCGTACTACTAACCCTAATCTCCGTAACCACAATAAACCTAACTAACACAACACTTCTAGGCAACGAAGCAATAGAAATGCTATGAACCATCGCCCCAGCCTGCATCCTAGCAGTCACAGCCCTCCCCTCCCTAAAACTCCTATTCGCCTTAGACGAAGTACATGACCCACATATTACAATTAAAACAACAGGCCGCCAATGGTACTGAAACTACGAGTACACTGACAACAACCCACCATTCTCATTTGACTCCTACATAACCCCAACCGACCAACTAACCAATGGAGAATTCCGCCTACTAGAAGTTGACAACCGAATAGTTATCCCAACCGGCCTATTTATCCGCACCCTAGTATCAGCAGAAGACGTCCTACACTCATGAGCAGTCCCAGCCCTGGGGGTAAAAATAGACGCCATCCCAGGCCGACTAAACCAAACTGCACTCTCAACCTCGCGCAACGGTGTATTCTTCGGACAATGCTCAGAACTATGCGGAGCCAACCACAGCTTCATGCCAATTGTAATCGAATCAGTACCCCTAAACCACTTCGAAACTTGATCAAACAAACAAACCTCACCGAGAAGCTACGCTCAAGCGCCAGCCCTTTAAGCTGAAGAGGGGAGTAACTTTCCCTCGGTGAACAATGCCCCAGCTAGAACCAATGAATATGCTCCTTATCATAACATGAACATGAATAATCCTAACCTCTACAACAAAAAAAATCTCCAAACTAACCCCAACCAAACACAGCATTAAGCCCCAAACTAAACACCACACTACACAATGACCCTGACCATGACCCTAAACCTATTCAACCAATTTAAAAGCCCAGAAATCCTAGGCCTGCCAACAACCATCCTAGCCATTATAATAATTATCCCACTGCTGCACAACAAACCCCATTTATTAGGAAACCGCCTAACCACCCTTCTTACATGATTAACCAAGACAACCTCAAAAACCTTCACAACAACCCTAACTGCAAAAGGACAAAAATGAGCCCGACTACTAACCGCCCTATTCTTCCTACTCCTCTCATCAAATCTCATAGGACTGCTCCCATACACAATACCACCCACCGCCCTACTCTCAATAAATATAGCCCTAGCCCTCCCACTATGGCTAGGAACAGTCCTAACAGGACTCATCAACAAGCCAACCACAGCCCTAGCCCACCTCCTCCCAGAAGGATCGCCAAACGCACTCTCACCAGCCTTAATTCTAATCGAAACCACAAGCCTCCTCATACGACCAATCGCCCTAGGAGTACGACTAACCGCAAACATCACAGCCGGCCACCTTTTAATTAGCATAATTAGCCTAGCCACTATCAACTTAACAAACCTATCCACCACACTCTCAATAACCACACTAACCCTGCTAACCGCCCTGACACTCCTAGAAATCGCAGTGGCCTGTATTCAAGCCTACGTATTCACCCTCCTCCTCTCACTATACCTACAAGAGAACACCTAATGTCCCACCAATCCCACCCATACCACATAGTAAACCCAAGCCCATGACCAATTATCGGATCAGGAGCAGCCCTCCTAATCACCTCGGGCCTGATCCTATGATTCCACAAACACACCTCTGCCCTCCTAAAACTCAGCCTCCTACTAACTACACTAACCGCCTATCAATGGTGACGAGACGTAGTACGAGAATCAACATTCCAAGGACACCACACCCCACCAGTCCAAAAAAACCTACGTTACGGAATAGCCCTCTTCATCATCTCGGAAGTCATATTCTTCACAGGGTTCTTTTGAGCCCTTTTCTACGTAAGCGTCCTACCAGCCCCAGAAATCGGAGGACACTGACCACCGACAGGCATCACACCAATTAACCCAACAGGAGTACCTCTGTTAAACACAGCCATCTTACTATCATCCGGAGCAACTATCACCTGAGCACACCACGCCATAAAACTAGGACAAAAAAAAGAAACACAAATAGCCCTACTCCTAACAATCACGCTAGGCCTCTACTTCTCATTCATCCAACTATCTGAATACAAAGAAGCCCCATTCACAATCTCAGACTGCATCTACGGATCAGTCTTTTTCGTAGCAACCGGATTCCACGGCCTCCACGTAATTATCGGAACCACATTTCTAATCACCTGCCTACTACGCATCTACAAAAACCACCTTACAACAAAACACCACTTTGGCTTCGAAGCAGCAGCATGATACTGACACTTTGTAGATGTCGTCTGACTCTTCCTTTTCATCTCTGTCTACTGCAGCTAGTCCATTTCTTTAGTATAGTCAGTACAAGTGCCTTCCAAGCATTAAGCTCCAAAGGAAAGAAATAATCTCCACCCTAACACTAATCACCACCGCTATCCTAGTCGCCTCCATTCTAACTACCATCAACTTCACCATCTCAATATCTCGACCAAATACCAACAAACTATCCCCATACGAATGCGGCTTCGACCCACACGGAAGCGCACGATCCCCAGTATCAATTCAATTCTTCCTAGTAGCCATCCTATTCCTACTATTCGACCTAGAAATCGTACTACTACTCCCAACCCCATGGGCAATAAACAACAACACCCCAGAAATCACACTCCTCACAGCTTCACTATTTATCCTCCTCCTAGTCCTAGGCCTCGCATATGAATGAACACAAGGAGGGCTTGAATGAGCACACTTCGAGAGTAGTCTATAACAAGACATTTGATTTCGACTCAAAAGACCTTTAACCAAGCCCTCGCTATCACAACCACCCAACTAACCCTAACAACAATTTTTATCCTGAGCATAGCCGGCCTATCTACCCAACAAGCCCACTTTGTATCAGCACTTCTATGCATCGAAGCCACAATACTCTCAATCTTCATCTCCATAATCACACATGCCCACAATACCCACTCCATAATCAATATATGCAGCCCAACAATCCTCCTATCACTTTCCGCGTGCGAAGCAGCAATCGGACTTAGCCTTATAATTGCAACTATACGAACACACGGCTCCGACAACCTAGCCCTCCTAAATCTACTAAAATGCTAACCCTACTAATCCCAACGGCCATAATAATCCCCATAACAATACTCCTAAAACCAAAAACACTCTTTCCAACATCAACATGTTACTCATTCCTATTAGCCGTACTAAGCCTAACCTGATTTAAACAAAATTTTGACCTAAAACCACAAATAGACCAAAACCTTAACGTAGATTTCATCTCAAGCCCACTAATCGCACTATCCTACTGACTCGTACCACTATCTCTCCTAGCCAGCCAAAAATCCATAGCCCTAGAACCCGAAACAAACCAACGAACATTTATTACCACAACATTCACTCTACAAACCTTTATCTCACTCACATTCTCAACATCCAACCTAATAGCCTTTTTCATCATATTTGAAGCGACCTTAATCCCAACACTAATCATTATCACACGATGAGGACAGCAACAAGAACGCCTAACTGCAGGAACATACTTTATACTCTACACCATTATAACCTCTATACCACTTCTAATTGCAATCCTCCACATCACCCACACCGCCTCAACAGCCACACTCCTTCTACCAATAAAACTAATTCAACCACCAGCCAGCCTAATGCTCTGACTAGCCTGCCTAGCAGCATTCTTAACAAAACTCCCCATGTACGGAGTCCACCTATGACTACCAAAAGCCCATGTAGAAGCTCCAATTGCAGGGTCAATAATCCTAGCAGCCATCCTACTAAAACTTGGCGGGTACGGGATAATCCGAATAGCCCAAACCCTGCCCCCAATAGAAACAAACTCAACTACACCAATCCTAGCTCTGTCCATCTGAGGAATAATAATAGCCAGTCTAACCTGCCTACAACAAACAGACCTAAAATCCCTAATCGCCTACTCATCAATCGGCCACATAGGCCTAGTAATCGGAGCAATCCTAACCCAATCTCCCACAAGCATAACAGGCGCCACAACACTAATAATTGCCCACGGATTTTCATCATCAGCCCTATTCTGCCTAGCAAATATCAACTACGAACGCACCCACACCCGCACCATAACCCTAACACAGGGCCTACAAAGCATCCTCCCCCTGACCACAACATGATGATTAGCAACAAGCCTAATAAATATCGCCATACCACCAACGATCAACTTCACAGGAGAACTACTAATCATCTCAGCACTATACAACTGAGCCCCCCCAATAATTATCCCCCTCGGACTAAGCACAATAATCACGGCCACATACACCCTCCATATATACCTCTCCACACAAGCAGGAAAACCCCAAACAAACCTAAAGCTAAATAAACCATCCCACACACGAGAACACCTACTCATAACCCTACACATCCTCCCACTACTACTAATCTCAATAAAACCAAACCTAGTCATGAGGCAGGTGTAGTTTAACAAAAACATCAGCCCGTGAAGCTGAAAACAGATACCGCATCTCACCTACCAAGGAGGACCAAGAACTGCTAAATCTTAACACCGGAATAGTCCGGCCCCCTTACTTTTAAAGGGAATTAGACACCCATTGGTTTTAGGCACCAACAAACTTGGTGCAAATCCAAGTAAAAGAACATATCAACTCTAATCCCAGGAGCCATCCTACTATCAATCCCAATCATCCTAGCCATCCCAATCACAAAAACAATAATCCCAAACCAAACCATAGACCCAAAACTCACAAAACTCACATTAAAAGTCACATGCCTTCTAAGCCTTATCCCACTAACATCCTCCCTCCAAAAAACAGAAACCCACGTAACCATCATAACATACATACAAATAAACACATTAAACCTAAACCTCAACACAACCTTAGACCAACAAACAACAGTATTTACAACAACAGCACTATTCATCACATGAGCCATCGTAGAATTCTCCACCTGATACATAAAAAAGGACCCAAAAATCAACACATTCATCAAATACCTAACCATATTCCTACTAGCCATATTCACAATCATCACAGCAAACAACATATTCCAACTAACTATCGGCTGAGAAGCTGTTGGCATAATATCCTTCCTATTAATTGGCTGATGACACGCCCGAACCGGAGCCAACATCGCAGCCCTCCAAGCAATCATCTACAACCGAATCGGAGACATCGGAATCCTTATAGCCCTAGCATGACTTCTACTATTCTCATCCTGAGACCTTAAAGAACTAATACAAGAAATAAACACACTAACCCTAACCCCACTTCTAGCCCTAATTCTAGCAGCAGTGGGCAAATCAGCACAATTTGGCCTCCACCCATGACTCCCCGCAGCCATAGAGGGGCCAACACCAGTATCAGCACTACTCCACTCAAGCACAATAGTCGTAGCAGGGATATACCTACTCATTCGCCTCCACCCAGCCATCAAAACCAACCAAACAGCCTTATCAATATGCCTAATCATTGGCACCACCACAGCCCTATTCGCCGCAATCGCAGCAACATCACAAAACGACATCAAAAAAATCATCGCCTTATCAACCACAAGCCACCTAGGACTAATAATAACAGCACTTGGCCTTAACAAACCAACAGTAGCCCTATTACACCTAACCATGCACTCATTTTTCAAAGCCCTAATATTCCTATGCGCAGGATCATACATCCATAACCTAAACAATGAACAAGACACCCGAAAAATGGGCGGAACCCAACGACTGCTCCCATTCACTTCAAGCACAACTACAATCGCAAGCCTAGCCCTAATTGGAACACCATTCCTATCAGGATTCTACTCAAAAGACGCCATTATTGAAACCGCCACATCATCCTCACCCAACGCCTGAGCCCTATTAACCACAACAATCGCCACCTCTTTCTCAACCGCCTACACCATCCGACTAATCATAACAACACAAACACACTTTCCACGCTTAACACAAAACCACAACCACCCAGAAACACACAACATAACAAAACCCCTGATCCGACTCACAATTGGAACTATCACCGCAGGACTCATAACCAAATTATCCCCCCTCTCAGAAACAACAACCACCTTTCCACACACCGCTAAACTAGCCGCCCCCACCCTCCTTGTTCTAGCAACAATATGCACACTAGACATCAAAAACCTCTCCATAAAAAACCCCCCCAAAAAACATAATCCAACAATATTTTTCAATCAAATAATATTCTTCAATACACTCCACCGAGCACTACCAACTAAAACCCTAAAATACTCCCAAAAAATCTCTACAGAATTAATAGACCTGTGACTGCTAGAAAACCTAGCCCCAAAAGGCATCGAACACGCCACATTATCAATAATTCACCTAGCCGACAAACAAAAAAAACAAATCAAAACCTACCTATCCAACTTCACAACCACAGTAGTAATTATACTTATTATTATCGCCACCCACGAAATCTAACCGCTCGCAAAGCCCCACGAAACCCACCACGAACCAACTCAAGCACAACAAACAACACCAAGAATAAACCCCACCCACAAATTAATAAACAAAACGCCCCATCAGAATAAAACAAAGAAACCCCATCAAAATCCGAACTAACAGAACCATCAAAAAGTAAACCCACCCGGAACAAAAAACTAAGCCCACCCACCACATAAAAACCAAAACAAAAAGCAACTACACCAAAACAGAAAGATACTACCTTACGAACCCAACGGCCCACCTTTACCCCCACCTCAGATGTTACAGCCACAGAATAAGCAAAAACCACCATCATTCCACCAACATAAACAATAAACAACATCAAAGCCACAAATGACACCCCAATAACCCCCAACATAAAACTACCCAAAACAAAACAAAACACCAACCAAACAACCCCATCCTCAGGATACACGCACAAACAAAGACCCAAAAACCCATAAAAAACCAACAAACAAACAATAAACATAAGATAAGTCATAGTTTCCACCCAAACGGGACCCGCGACCCGAAAAACCGCTATTGTATTTCAACTATAGAAACAATGAAACACCTAAAAACCATTAAAACCTCAACACTAAGCCTACCAGCCCCATCATGCCTAACATCATGATGAAACCTAGGCTCAATTCTACTAATATGCCTAGGAATTCAAATCCTCACCGGATTATTCCTAGCCATACACTACAAAGCAGACATCGACCTAGCATTTTCATCAATCATCCACATCCGCCAAAACGTAAACTCAGGATGACTAATCCAAAGCTTACACGCCAATGGAGCCTCATTATTCTTCATCAGCATCTACATCCACGCAGCACGCGGAATTTACTACGGATCATACATACACAAAAAAACATGAATAACAGGAACCCTAATCCTCCTAACAACAATAATAACCGCCTTCATGGGCTACGTCTTACCTTGAGGACAAATATCACTCTGAGGAGCAACAGTCATCACCAACCTCCTTTCCGCCCTACCATATATAGGACAAACACTAGTCACCTGAATCTGAGGCGGATTCTCAGTAAACAATGCCACCCTAACCCGTTTCTTCACCTTCCACTTCATCCTACCATTCATTCTACTAGCTCTAGCTTCCTTACACATCTTCTTCCTACACGAAACAGGATCAAACAACCCAATAGGCCTCAACCCAGACCTAGACAAAATCCCATTCCACCCCTACTACACCATCAAAGACATCCTGGGACTCATCATCGCCCTCTCAACACTTCTGACTCTAGCACTCTTCCTACCAAACACCCTGGGAGACCCAGAAAACTTCTCAAAAGCAAACCCCATATCAACACCCCCACACATCAAGCCAGAATGATACTTCCTATTTGCTTATGCCATCCTACGAGCAATCCCAAACAAACTAGGAGGAGTCATCGCACTAGCAATATCAATCTTAATCATCACCACAACCCCGCTCCTCCACACAGCAAAACAACAGTCAATAACATTCCGACCACTTTCCCAGCTAACATTCTGAACCCTAGCAGCCACAATAGCCACCCTCACCTGAGTCGCCACAAAACCAGTAGAAAACCCATTCATCATCATCAGTCAAGCAGCCGCCACACTCTACTTTACCATCTTCCTTATCCTCATCCCGGCGTCAGGCCTCCTAGAAAACGCACTCACATGACGAACTAGCAAAAAATGCTCTAATAGCTTAAACACCAAAGCATTGTTCTTGTAAACCAAAAATTGGGCCAACCCCATTAGAGCATCAAGGAGAGAAACCTCCACCGCTGACCCCCAAAGCCAGAATTCTCTAATTAAACTACTCCTTGCTTCATCCTACCTCTGCCACGTACCCTCCGGGGTATCCTGTCTCTGCCTAGTACCTCTTAGGTATAGTCATTTCACTCCACTATGTATATCGTGCATTAATTGCCTTGCCCCATGGATAATAAGCTAGTACCATCTTTCATGCATGTAGCACATCCGAAAATACATATGTAACATCTTGCATATCATCCTCATTCATGATTTAGCCACTTGAATTGCCTAGTTGCTGTATCATCATGTGTTATGGACATACTTCTGTGATTTGGATTAGTTTATTCTTCTCCACACTGGGCCTAATGTACTCCTCATTGACTCGATCCACTGACGCACTGTCTCATGGATAATAAGCTAGGATCCATCATGTTAGGCGCGGGGGGCACACGTCCCTTAGTGGGGCATACATCGCTTTCCTCGAAGGGGCCTCCCCCCTCTTCAAGAACTTTCTACGCCCGTCGAGGTCTTCTGTATTGCTCTTCACGAGGCCACTGGTTGCGTCCGTCTTGAGATCAGTCTCTCTCTCGAGGCTGGGCATATTAAGCTTGACCCCATTTGGCGAACGGTCTTTTTTTTTTTCTTTAACCTTCTTAGTGACCCTGGCTATGCTTGGCTCGGGGGTCAAGCCCGCCTCGCTACATTTAATATTATCCCGGACCCGGTTTTTAACACCACTTGGCGTATCGAACCTCACCCGTCTGGCATTCTTTCCATGCTCGACGGACATAAAATTTTCGAAATTTTGGTGATTTTTCACATTTTTTTGTGTTTTTTTTCACTTTTTTAAAAAATTTTTACTTTTTTCAAAAACAGTAATTTTTTCCGGCCCAAATAATGGTAGGAAAAACCCAAGAATTTTCAAAAATTTTATTCTTTTATTCATTTTTAATAAAAAACAAAACTCCACTTTCCCGTAATAAAAAATTTTTGTTATAAGATCGTTGAGGATCATTTTTCAACAATACTAGAACAATTCCGTAACAAAAATCGCCCAATTACAGAAATATGGAGACTAATTACCTAAAATAAACAAACAAAAA